GCTTACTCTAGATTAGAAGTAATCTAAAGTAGGTGAGAACACTCTTGGGGGCCGTATATACGGAGTTGGTAAAGCTTTTGGGTGTGTTAGCAAAGTAACAGGGCTAGAGAAGAATGAAAACTCCAATTAATGCATTATTAGAGGCCTCGCTCCTACGTGACGCGGCTGAGCCATATCAACTAAGCTTCCAAGATGCTGCTAGTCCTGTTATGGAAGAGATTTTATTCCTTCATAACCAAATTATGTTTATTTTAGTTATTATTATAACAACTGTATTATGGTTAATTATAAGAGGACTAACAGGCCAAGCTTATCATCGCTATCTTATAGAAGGAGTCACAATAGAAATTGTTTGGACTATAATTCCAGCAGCTATATTAGTGTTTATAGCATTCCCTTCTTTGAAACTACTTTATTTAATGGATGAGATAGTAGAGCCCGGTGTGACAGTAAAAGCCATAGGTCATCAATGGTATTGGTCTTATGAGTATTCAGACTATCAAACTACTTTAGGTGAAGATAGTACCTTAGAATTTGATTCTTACATGATACCTACGAGTGACCTTCAACCCGGCGATCTCCGACTATTAGAGGTTGACAATAGAATGGTTGTTCCTATTGATACTTATGTAAGAGTTTTAGTTACAGGCGCAGATGTGCTTCACTCATTTGCTGTGCCTTCATTAGCTATTAAAATGGATGCTGTGCCTGGACGTCTTAATCAAACCGGATTTTTAGCTAAAAGACCGGGATTATTTTATGGTCAATGTTCCGAGTTATGTGGCGCTAATCACTCTTTTATGCCCATTGTTATAGAAGCCGTTAGCATGGATAGATATATCAGCTGGCTATCTTCATTATGTGCTGATCTTTAGAGGATCTTTCAATCATCGAATAATGCCTCACTTAGATATAACTGCTTATTTAACTCAATATAGCTGGACATTAATAATCTTGTTAGCACTTTATAGTATTATGAGTTTATTTATTTTACCTAAAATTCAAAATAATTTACGTATAAGAAGTATACTACAGGAAGAGGGGGCAGCCCCTAGTAAGGGACTCGGGGTTAATCGAGCATATGCTATACTACAAGACATACTCCGTAGATAAGCCCATTTCCTACATATATTCAATATGGCAGCTTCTTTCTTTGATCAGTTTAATGTAGTTCGGATAATTGGGGGTATAATTACTAATTCTTCTATTATGATGCTTATCCTATTTAGTGTAATATTAATAGGAAGTTGTTCATATAAATTAATACCTACAAGATTGCAGGCTATACAAGAAATTGTTTATACCCACTTTTTAGGATTAGTAAAAGATTCTACAGCTAATAAGGGAACTCAATATTTTACTCTTATTATAACCCTGTTTACGTTTATTGCTGGACTAAATCTGTTAGGTCTATTTCCCTATGTATTTACCCCAACTGCCCATATTGTTATTACTTTTGGGTTAAGTTTATCTATTTTAATAGCAGTAACAATATTGGGGATAACACAATACCGTTGGGACTATGCTTCAATGATGATGCCTAGTGGGGCTCCTTTATTATTAGCCCCCCTATTAGTTATAATTGAAACAGTTAGCTATCTTTCTCGGGCAATCTCTTTGGGTGTTCGATTAGCTGCTAATTTATCTGCTGGGCACCTTTTATTTGCTATATTAGCAAGTTTTGGGTTCGCAATGATTAGTAATGGAATGTTAGTTTTAAGCTTAGCCCCAATATTAGTAATGGTTTTTATAACTTTACTAGAAATTGCCGTGGCCTTGATTCAAGCATATGTATTTTGTCTGTTAACTACCATATACATTAATGATACTCTAAATCTACATTAACCCATACTTAGAATAATTGTTGGGTAGGAGTATTAGTCTCCGCTCGATTCCCCGCCGGGGAGCCATGAGTAAGGCTTATCACCCTTATCATTTAGTGGATCCTAGTCCATGGCCTTATACAGGCTCAATTGGGGCATTACTGCTTACAGTAGGCTCAGTATTATATTTTCATTATAGTTATACATGGATAATGTATTTAGGCGCAATAACAATAATATTTACAATGTTTGTTTGGTGGAGAGATATTATTAGAGAAGCCACTTTCCAAGGACACCATACTCAAATAGTAAAAAGAGGATTAAGATATGGTATGATCCTTTTTATTACTTCCGAAGTTTGCTTCTTTTTTGCGTTCTTTTGGGCTTTCTTTCATAGTAGCTTATCTCCCACTATAGAATTAGGGGCTGTTTGGCCCCCTGTTGGTATAGAAGTGTTAGATCCCTTTTCTGTGCCCCTATTAAATACAGCTATATTACTTAGTTCAGGAGCAACAGTTACATGGGCACATCATGCCATAGTTAGCGGACAAAGATTAGAAGCCATACAATCACTTACTTGTACCGTAATACTTGGGATTCAGTTCACAGCCCTACAAGCTATGGAGTATTACGAAGCGCCTTTTACAATCTCAGACTCCGTATATGGTTCAACCTTTTTTGTGGCCACAGGTTTTCATGGTTTTCATGTTATAATTGGAACTATATTTTTGACTGTATGTTTAGCTAGACTAATAGGTTATCACTATACTCGTCATCATCATTTTGGTTTTGAGGCTGCTAGTTGGTATTGGCATTTTGTAGATGTAGTTTGGTTGTTTTTATATGTATGTATTTACTGGTGGGGCTCTTAGCCCGGGCCATGGTTACATAGTGCTTAGCTAAGCTCAGCTTGTAGGGTCAACTAACGGTAAGTTCTCAGACTCATAATCTGATTATGCAGGTTCAACTCCTGCCCCTACCACTATTAAAAACAAAATAAACACATATAAACCAAGTAGGTACAAAAGGGGAAAATTATAAAAATCTAGGCAAACATACACGAACTAACTCGATTAGGGGATATGGAACTATCCCCAATAATACAATAGCTACTATTAGTGGTAATTGCCCGTTAAACTCTCGTCTATTAATATCTCTCGAAAATATTAAATATGGAGAAAGTTGCCCAAAACAAATTCTATTATATAAATATAATGAATAAGCAGCAGCTATAACCATACTAGTTGAGGTAAGAATCCCTAATGATGTACTAGTAGAAAAAGCAGCTACTAAGGATAAAAATTCCCCAACAAAGTTACAACTAAGAGGAACAGCAATATTAGCTAAAGTCAACACCATAAATATGATAGAAAATAGGGGCATAGTCATAACTACTCCTCTATAATACCTAATTAACCTTGTATGATGTCTTTCATAGAGCAATGTTACTGCTATAAATAAGGCGGGGCTAACCACTCCATGAGCTATCATTAAGAATATAGAGGCTATTAAACCCTCCATCGTATGAGTAAATAAACCTATTGTTACTATTCCCATATGAGCTACCGAGGAATAGGCTATCAGACGTTTTGCATCTACCTGTCTACAAGTAGTTAAACTCCCATATATCACTGCTATTAATGATAACGTTAGTATGATTGGTGCTAGATATTCTGTTGCTTCGGGGAAAAGGGGCCAAGCGAATCGAATGAATCCATAACCCCCTAATTTTAATAATATTCCAGCCAGAATCACTGAACCAGCTAAAGGAGCCTCAACATGCGCAAGAGGCAACCATATATGAAAGGGTATCATTGGTATTTTAACTGCTAAACTAAGGAAGAAACCTATAAATAACCAAATTTGAATATTACTATCAATATGAATGTTAGTTAAAGACAAGTAGTCAGTTGTGCCTGTTATTCTATAAATAACTGCTATGCTAAGTAACATTAAGATTGAGCCGACTAAAGTATAAAAGAAGAAATAATAAGCAGCTTTTATCTTTTCTGCCCGAGCTCCCCATACTCCTATTATTAAGAACATAGGTATTAATATGCTCTCAAATAACACATAAAATATTAACAGATCTAATGTTGAAAATACCCCAATTAATAGTAGTTCCATACCTAAAAGGCATATAATAAATTCCTTAACAAGAAATTTAATACTATTCCAACTTACTAAAATACAAATTGGTGTTAATAAAGTACTTAGTACAATAAAAAATATAGATATCCCGTCAATAGCAAACAATATCGGAGAACCCTCAAACCAACCTATTGTACTTACCCAATTGAATTCTATTATCTGTTGAAATTGAGCTTCTTGATGAAGGTTAACTAATAATAAAATAGAAAGAGCAAATGTAATCAGAGACCACTCTAACGCTTGCTGGCGTAGTTTCATACTATTTTCCCTTGGAATTAATGCTATTATTACTATACTTATTAATATAGAGCCCACTATACAAGCTAATATCATATTAATACATAATTACTAGCCACTACCCTGCGGCTAGTTTTTCCTATCTTAGGAGACTACTTCGGACTTGGAAAAACTTTCCTTCATCCTGTTTCTAATTTACGACTAGGTACTTAAGTGCGATAGCTGTCCCGACTAATATCATTAATGCATAATTAAATAATAAACCAGACTGTAGACTGCTTAACTCCTTAGTTCTATCAATCATGAATCGGGCTATTCCAGTGGGGCCTAAAATCTCTAAAATACCCCTGTCTATAGTACGATAAGAGACAATATGGCCGAACTTCCAAACTGTGCTTCCAATATAATAATTTGCTATTTGATTAAACTCCCAGGCATAAAATAAGAAACCATATATGCTAGGGCGTGTAATATAGTAGATAATATATGGACGAAGTATAAACACTAGTAATATCCCTGTCACGGACATAATAACTGGTGCTAAAGAGACCATTGTGGGCACAAGCGGTAAGGGACGTATACCTGGCGCAAACACCATATTTTGGGATATATAACCAACTAAGATACTTCCTATTGCTAATACTAATAAAGGACCCAATAAGTTCCAATCAGCTTCTTGTAAGTGTTGTGCGCTTATATGTGTTAAATTAGGCTTAGACACAAAACTTAAGTATATTAATCGGAATGAATAAAAAGCAGTTAAGAAAGCTGTAATTGAAGCCAACCAATAAATAGATATTAAACAATAATTATTATAAGTTAATTCTAATATTAAATCTTTAGAGTAAAATCCAGATAAATAGGGAAAACCAGCCAAAGACAATGAGCCAATCAACATTAATACATATGTTAAAGGTAGGCCCCGGATTATTCCCCCCATCTTCCTAAGATCTTGTTCATCTAAAAGAGCATGAATTATTGAGCCTGCCCCCAAGAACAATAAAGCCTTAAAGAAAGCATGAGTTAGTAGATGATATAAACTACTTAGACAGCTATAAGTGCCACAAGCCATTACCATGTATCCTAGTTGACTACAAGTAGAATAAGCAATAACTTTTTTTATATCCGATTGGACTAATCCTACAGTAGCTGCAAAGAAAGCAGTTAGGGAGCCAACTAAACCCACAATAATTGTTGCAGTTGGAGAGTAATCAAAAAGGGGAGCTGATCTTATAATTAAAAACACTCCTGCTGTTACCATTGTTGCTGCGTGAATTAGCGCCGAAACAGGTGTGGGCCCCTCCATAGCATCTGGCAACCAAGTATGTAGCCCTAATTGGGCAGATTTTCCTACGGCCCCTATAGTTAGTAATACGCAAATCCAAGTACAAGCTGAAGATGGTGATAAAGCGGAGAATAAACTACAGTAATCTAATACCCCAAATTCTTTCCAGATTAATATAATAGCTAACATTAATCCTATATCTCCTATTCTATTGATTAACATTGCCTTAATTGCCGCCTTGTTAGCCTGTATACGCGTAAACCAAAAATTAATTAATAAATAAGAACACAAACCGACACCTTCCCAACCAATAAATAATTGCACATAATTATTACTAGTAACTAAAACTAACATAAAAAAGGTAAATAGAGATAGATAACTCATGAATCTGGGTAAATGGGGGTCTTCTCTCATATAACTTGTAGAATAGATATGAACTAACCCACTAATTGTGGTTACTACTATTAACATTATAGCTGTTACCATATCAAATTGTAAGCCAAAATTAGTTATTAGTAAATCTGACTCTATCCATCTGCCTAACTCTATATACACTGTAGACCCATTAATAAGGATTTCATAACATAATACAAAAGAAAGGAGGCTACTGGCAAGAACCCACACAGAACTTAACAAGCCAGCCCCCTTTCTTCCTAGATAGCGACCCCCCAGTCCGCTTCCGACTGCGCTTAGTAACGGTATTAATATAACTAGAAGATACATGGGAATAAATCTAAAATAATCAAATGTGTTAACTGAAAGAACAAACTAGGACATACTATAATTGTTAATACTAAATATAAACTTGCCCCTATTAATATTGCCTTGCCTAAACCCGTTTTCTCCGGTGCTACGCTGCCATGTGGAGAATTTAGTATATTTGTTATTACTAAAGGTGTTGACAAAGGTTGATAAAACATAATTTTAACTAATCTAAGGTAATAAACCCCAGCTATTACGGAACAAACTAAAGCTATTAAAGCGCTAAGATAATAACCTTGACCAACAGCTGCTAAGATAATATACCACTTAGTTAAAAACCCAATTAAAGGGGGAATTCCTGCAGTAGACAATAAACCTGTAGCTAATGCTAATGCTAACATAGGGTTTAATCTTGAAACACCACTAAACTCAATAAGCATATCTCTTTTAGGAGATATAATAAGTACTACAGACCAAAGTAGTACTTGCGTAATTATATAGGCACCTATATACATTAAACTCGCCTGAAGACTTTCTATAGATCCAATAGCTATTCCAAGCAACACAAACCCCATATGGCTTATCCCGCTATAAGCTAGTAGTCTTTTTATTCGAGTTTGATTCAAAGCTCCTATAGCCCCAACGATCAAAGAAATTATCCCAGCTATTAACAGCCCCATTTCATTTAAGCCTATTTGTACTATAATGGCTAGTACCCCTAATTTAGGCACGATAGATAATAGCGCAGCTACCCAAGTTGGAGCCCCTTCGTAGACATCGGGGGCCCACATATGAAATGGGGCGGCAGATACTTTAAATAACAATGAGATAGTAATAAGACACTTACCAGCTAATACCCCATAAGACACTATACTCATACGAATAAATTGAAGTTCAAGCTCTCCTGTGGAGCCATAAATTAGGGCGCAACCAAACAGGAACAACCCCGAGGATAGTGCCCCTAACACGAAGTATTTCAGCCCCGCTTCTGCCGATAACAATGAGTTTTTATTATAAGCCACTAAGATAAACATACATAATGTTTGCATTTCTAATGCTAAATATATAGAAATTAAATTTGTTGATCCAATAAATAATAAATTACCTAAGATCACTAACAAAATCAATAAAGAGCTTGATCGATGTGATGTTCTATGGTCCAGCATACATAGTATAGCCAGCCCACTTAGCATCACCAACATCTTAATAGCCTGTGTCCAACATAGTAGATGGGGCTCAGCTAATAGCCCAGCAGCCCCCACAGCACCCGCAAGTAGCATAGCTAATCTTAAAGTCGGGGCCTTTAATCCATACGTCAACACTATTAGTATGATGAGCCCTAGTGTTAATTCCATATTATACCAGGGGCTATGCGCCCACATGGCATATGAGAAAGTGCGCCACTTTTGTGGCGCCTTATTAATCCCAAACCTTTTGTTTTCCTTCTTTGCAGCAGCCAGAAGTTGATTACGTCGATGGGGCCAATATAGTCGAGCATCGCTGAGACCATTCCTTGCGTACTAGGACTCAGAAAAGTTGGGATTTAACATTGTAGATAGAAACCGAGCTGTGTCACCACGCTCTGAACTCAAATCATGTACGGTTTTCATGGTCGAACAGACCAACCTAAGGTACCTTCTACAGCACCAGGGCACCGCAATTCAACATCGAGGTCGCAAACACTGTCCTCGATAAGAACTCTCCGACAATATTACGCTGTTATCCCTACGGTAGCTTTTATCCGCTTTCGATATTTATTTTGGATAATCATATCGGGTCATTATCGCCCACATAGGACATAGTCCTTGTGCCAGCTAGGGGTGTCCCCCTCACTGTCAGGCTAATGAGATTAGCTTTGTATACCATAAGCTCGCCTTCGTTTCTTATTCAAAGGTAGTCGCCCCAACTAAACTGTCCTACCAACAAAAATTATTAACTCAAAATTAGGATACTTAGTATCGATCATTTTAGGTTAACGCTATCGGTATCCAGTAAAGCTCGATAGGGTCTTTTCGTCTTACAATGTTTATGTAGTATCTTCACTACAACTATAATTTCATCGGCTTTCCTCTTGAGACAGTAAGACCCTCGTGGTTCCATTCATACCCGCCAACAATTAATTGGCTATTTATTGTGCTACATTATCACGGTCAGAGTTACCGCGGCCATTCAGTTGGGTTTCGCTTTAGACGTTAGTCCTCAGTTTCACTGTACAACCATTGGGCAGAATTCACCCTCTATACTTCAGTAACCTTTAGCAGAGAGCTATGTTTTTGGTAAACAGTCGAGATCTTATTTTGCCGAGTTCCTTAAGAGAAATTATGCCTAATCTAAGTCCCATAAATAACAGTTGAAGGTACTTCGTACCATAATATTTTTCCTGAACAGGTACAAGAATTATAATCCATCGGGCGTAGTGCCCTTAGAAGCTGTATATGTTTATTTGGGAGTGAATATTGTACTACTCATGCCTGCATTATCACTTCTGTTTATCTTACGAGGTGCGCACGTATCGTACCTACAGAACGCTCTACTACCAAGCCAGTTAATGTTTTCTTACGGTCTGGCTTCCAGAATTTCAGTTACAGATTTAGCCACCTTAATTCTTAGAGTTTCCTAGCTCATTCAGTGAACTTTTACGTTTTCCTGTGCAGATGGCTGTTTCCAAGCCTACTTCCTGTTTGTYTAAGTTGAACCCTCTTTATACACTTAATCTGTATTAGTGACTTTAATTTCTGGTTAGGGCTTACCCCTCTTGACTAGAGGCCTTATCGCCATAGTCTTACTACACCAGTAATTCAAGCCCCCGGGTTTGGGGGCGAATCAACTTGGGGCGCCTTACTAAGATAAGTTTCGTAGAGAACCAGCTATATCCAAGTTCGACTAGTATTTCACCGCTAACCACAGCTCATCCAAGATTTTTGCCACAATCACTGGTTCGGTCAGCATAGCTACCTGGCCATGGTTAGATCACTTGGTTTCGGGGAATTTGACTGACGAGTTTTTCTCTTGCTTTCACTACGCCTTCATTTACTACTTAAGCTTGCCAAATTTTGTCTTGCAGGCCCATTATGCAAAAGGTAACTTTTAGAACCAATTCTGAGTCTTTCCCTCACGGTACTTTTTCTATAGGTGTCTATCGGGGTTTAGTCTAGATGTCCAATCATCTTAATTATCTGTTTGAGACAATTCCTCCGCTATCGCTCGCCGCTACGCACGGAATCTCAGTTGATGTATTCCTCATAGTCTAGTAAGATGTTTCAATTAACTATTTAATTCACCCTTTTCAGTTAGGATAAACAAGTTCAAAGTCTCTCCCTTGTTATTTCGTATTTCACGTCCTTACCGATAGACCCTAGACTTTACTCAGTTCCACTATCTAAAGACTCATTAAGATAAACCCAATATAATTTTTTATGCCCGGGGGTTCTCTTCCAACCTAAAATAGAGATCTTATTTCTATGAATATCTAAATGACAGCTTGAGCAGACTGGCACCAAGTTAGACCTTCGATTCAATCTTCTACTACGTAATTTCTTAGGTTGAATGTGATGAATAGCCTCCGCTGGAGCTCCGCATATTTCACACGAATCAATAAAAACTTGAGCATTATATTTAGAGGGGCGGAATACTGTTAAAGAACTTGACTCACTTCGGGATGGTGGCTCCCAGTTAATAAGTTTACGATATTTTAAAGCACTGTTATAAAATTTTTTGTCATTAATTATGTGGCCCATAACTTCAATGCCATATTGGGAGGGCCCTGGACCAGGTTTTAATTTTCGTTCATAAATCAGGCCCAAATATTCTTGTTGAATAACAGATAAATGATAGCACTGAACTGGCGAATCAATTAAAGAGAAAACTTGATGTAGATGAGTAGAAAGGACGAAACTAGTTTGTGCAGCTGTTAATCTCTCAATTGTTGCAGCCAATATGGCTGTTCCTGAACTAACTTCTGTTCCATGACAAATTTCGTCGCCTAATATTAAACTGTTATAATTAGCTAGTTTTAATATAGTTGAAAGATCTCTCATTTCGACCTCAAAAGTACCTTGGCCTTTATGGAGATCATCCCCCCCCAAAATACGAGTAATTAAATAGTGATAAGGTCTTAACCTAAATGAATCTGCAGCTACATACATTCCTGCTTGAGCTAAGATTACGTTGACGCCAATTGCTCTAAGTAGAGTAGATTTGCCTGCACCATTTACTGAGAATATTAACACTCCCCTATCCCCCAAACTAATATTATGGGCTACACATTCTTCTTGAGAGTTTAACTGTTCTACTAATGGGTGTCGTAGGTTAATTGCTTCAATTAAACCTTTAGTTTGTTGGGATTTCGTTAGTACTAAGCAAGGTTTAGTATAATTAAACTTAACAGCTGCAATAGCCCCGCTTAATGCAACATCTAATCTAGAAATCATATTTTCTAAGGGTAAAAACAGCTCAGAATAATTGAAATACAATCTTTTAAGTTCCCGGCTATAAGTTTGTTTAACATAAGTATTAATTTTCTCTTCTAATAAATTTAATTCGATTGACACTTTATGTATAGCGGGGCTAGTGATTATAAGGTAACTCCCTCTTTTACCCAACACAATAATTGAATTATCAGATATAGAGGCGTTAGTCATGTAGTGCTCTAACTTAGTTAACTTTTTAGATGAAATAGAAAAAGCATAACCCTCTTTATTAAAACACTCAACTTTAATAGAAATTGTATCTTGAAACACAATATTTGAAGTCTGTTCGGCCCACTCTGTAAGTTGGGCCCTCAAAATTTGTTGTTGTGCAAGGAGGTTAGTTAGATTACCAGTTGGTTGTAATACATCTTTAAAATCACCTGTAAGACTATCTACTTGGAAAACTCGGCCTATTTCCTCAATTAGCGATTTTAATTGGGGCCCGACTGAAAGGGGTAATTGAATATTAATTCCTTTTTTACTTATTAATTTACTTATTAGTTGACTAGCAAACAAATAAGAATGGTAAATTTGACTTAACTTTTTAGGTGGCAAGGTAGTATCACTCGAGGCACATATTGCCCATTGACGATGTAAAGAAGATAGATCTTTAATGTGTTTTAACTCGGAATTGTCAAATGTTTTCTTGCCAATTAATTGTTTAAATGTAGCAATCTCCTCATAACGAAGATTTAATTCATAATAATCTGTAATGGGGTTAAGAAGTCTCAATTTAAGTAGTCTTTTACCCATTGCAGTAGAACAAAAATCAACCAAACTAAGTAACCCGCCCAGTTTTCCCCTCTTAGGCACTAAGTCCAATTGATATTCTGCTCGATTACATAATATTAAGTTTAGGGGGCTAATAGGAGAAGTATAACATTCGGGAAGTTGAAGGTTCTTAATAAGATTAGGATTTCGATCTTTAATAAATTGTAATACTCCTAAAAGGCTAATTAAATTTACCTGATTAACATTTTCTGTCCAAGTACTTTGAAATATTTTACTGAGAGTATATTCTTGATAATTTTTGTTAAACCACTCTGCGTGAATACCCATATAAATATGGAGCAAAAGCCACTCCTTATTATTATTTTCGTACCTATAAGATAAGTAACACGGTAAATTGGTTAGTGCTTCTCCCATAACTTCAATCTTAGCATTGGGCTCAGAGGGGAATAAATTTCAACCAATTAATAAATTATATATTTTATTTATTAAAATCTCTGAGCCACCCCCTGAGTCTACCCAAATTACTATTTCTTTAATACTATAACTGATTAATAGCCGGCCTACTTTGTCTCTGTCCGCCCAAGAGACAGGAAACATTATACTATGCCCATTCATGGCTGAAAATAAAGTAATACCTAATAAGTCGTCTTGAGAGAAATAAATTGATAACACATAGGATAATTCCAAACAGTTCTCTAAATTACAACTAGGAGAATAAACCTGAGATACTGCGCGTTGTTTTGGCCCAGATTTGCCAGTGACTAATTCATCAATAACTATAACAGTCCAACCTTTATCCAACAAAGTACTTAGATGAGTAGTAAGGGAATAAATTGGAAACCCCATTTGAAGCAAGGATCTTTTGCCGGGCGATATTATTCTCATATCAAGTAATGAGGCAATTTGTTCAATGGGGGGTGTTACCTCCAAAGGCCTACTTCGCATGGATGGCTCAACTAATAACTCGGCCTGAGTGTGTGCTTGTTGCCTACTACGAGTATCAGGCTCATGCCAAAGTTCATAGAACTTACCAATCTGAATAAGTTGGATTACTGATAACCCATACTTAAAATAATTTTCCTTTGCTAAGTTAAAATATTGCATAGGTATCTGGTTCATTTTTAATTAGGAGTTAACCTCTTAATAAATTTAAGGCTCGAACAGCAATTGTACCACGTAAACGGTAATAGTTAACCATAATGGCTAAACCGATAGCAGATTCGGCAGCTGCGACAGTTAAAATCACAATCGCAAAAATTTGACCAAAAAGCGTATAGAGCACACGAGACTCAAATAGAAGCAAAATAGTAGAGGCCAGTAAAACTAGCTCTACACACATTAGCATAATAATTAAATTGCTTCTATTAAGAATAATACCTAAGATTCCGATTAATAAGATGACAATTGACAATATTAAATAAGACATGCGCTATACCAATTAGAGGCTAGTTTTCCCACTCTAAGCCCCCTTCTATCCACTCATAAATTAACCCTAAAGTTAAGATAAATAAAAATAACATAACAACCCAATATCCAAATAAAGGTAAGCCCATATATGTAACAGCCCAGGGAAATAAAAAAGATATTTCAAGATCAAATATTAAAAACAAGATACCAATTAAGAAGAATCYAACGGAGAAGGGATTCCCCGGGTTATCAAAAGGATCAARCCCMCATTCATAGACTGACACTTTTTCCATATCGGGTTGTTTATATCCTAATAGATAAGATGCCCCTAAAATTAGAATTGATAATGTCCCGCTAACGATAAGTAGTATTAGTATTCCTTTGAACTCCATGTTCCTCTCCATATTCCTAAGCGGAGACGTGCGTTAGCACTTGGTCAGAAGGCACCTAAAGGTGCTCTCTGCTGATTTGTAGGAAGAGATCTTGCCTACTACGTAATGATTCACCATGGGAATTATATAAAAAAGGTGAATTTGGCTGCTTAGCTAATAATATCGCCCCTATCATAGCGACTAATAGCACCAAACTAGCAATTAACACTAATTCATAATAAGTTGTATAAAGATGACTTCCAATTGCCCCTATGTTAGTTCTAGATCCTATAACAGGATTGCTGATATATTTAGGGCTATTGGTTAGTAGACTATAAAATAAGAATATTACAGATAATCCTACAGGTAAAAAATGCGAGTGATCTTGAGAATCTACCTTATTAGGCTGTTGAATTAACATAATTACGAACAGAAATAAAATAGCGATAGCCCCTACATAGACAATTATAAATATTAAGCCTATATAGTCTAATCCCAACGATATAAACATAATAGCAGCATTAACAAAGGCAATAACTAACCAAAATACTGAATAAACAGGATTCGGCGTAGATATAACCATAAGACTAGCTCCAACTATTCCTAAGGAGAATATCATAAATAGACTATTCATATTGCACTTTGGCCAACAATGACCCATACTACTTCTTATATTATTTCATACGGAGCAATTTGGTTTCTACCCAGCCTAACAAGGGGATTAATACTAAGAAGTAGAAAAAGTAGAATAAAGAAGCAAATTGACCAACCATAACATAAGGTTCCTCTACTGGATTAGCCCCTAACCAGGTTAATAGCACAAAATCAGCTACTAAAAACCAAAATGCTATTTTACCTAAAGGCCTAAATGTTAAAGCTCTTAATTTACTAGTATGAATAAAGGGTAATAAAAATAACACCAAGACACTAAATACCATAGCCAAGACCCCTCCAAGCTTGTTGGGTATAGAGCGTAGTATAGCGTATGCGAATAAGAAGTACCATTCTGGTTGTATATGAACAGGAGTTACTAAAGGATTAGCTTGAATGAAATTTTCAGGATCACCTAATACATTAGGCGTAAAATAACAAAGTATAACTAAAATAGTGCCAAGTACCATCATACCAAACAAGTCCTTATAAGTATAATAAACATGAAAGGTAACTTTGTCTATATTAGAGTCAATTCCTAAAGGATTATTTGACCCAGCTGTGTGTAAACTAATAATATGTAATACGCCTAATCCAGCTATAAGAAAAGGAAAAAGATAATGTAAAGAGTAGAAGCGATTAAGAGTCGCGTTAGATACACTAAATCCTCCCCAAATCCACTGGACAATATCTGTTCCTACATAGGGTATAGCAGAACAAAAGTTAGTAATAACTGTGGCTCCCCAAAAGGACATTTGTCCCCAAGGTAATACATACCCTAAGAAAGCTGTTATCATCATCACTAAGTAAATTATAACCCCTATATTCCAAACGTCCATTTTCATGTAGCTTCCATAATAGAGTCCTCTGCCCATGTGTATATATACACAGAGAAAGAATAATGAGGCTCCATTAGCATGAATATACTTTAACATAAAACCATAATTAACGTCTCTTAAAATATGGGAAATTGAGTCAAAAGCTAAACTAACGTCGGGGCAATAATGCATAGCTAAGAATATACCGGTAATCAATTGGATAGCTAAACAAAGCCCTAACAAAGAACCAAAATTCCAGTAATAACTAATATTAGAGGGGGCTGGCAGATCAACCAGTACCCCATTAACAATAGAGATTATTGGATGTTGAGTTCTTATTCGTAACATTTTGTTTGGTGATTCCATATGCATGCGCTCAGGAAGCTTGTGTACATCAACCCCCAATATGGGGATATCTCCCTAAATGCTAGCAAGGCACTGCATCTAAACCTATCAACAGGCCAGAAACTAAAACGACTAAACCGAGACTAAAAGGTAAGTAAGACTTCCATAAAAGATACATAAGTTGGTCATATCTCATTCTAGGGAAAGAAGCTCGCACCCATACAAATGCGAACACCACAGCGGTAGTTTTAAGGGCTAAGCAACCCATACCTAGAATTCCTGTAAAAGGTGCCCAACCACCTAAAAACAATAAACTTATCAAACAGCTCATTAGAATAATATGGCCGTATTCAGCTAAAAAGAATAAAGCAAACGACATACTAGAATATTCTACATTATAACCAGATACTAATTCCGATTCTCCCTCGGTAAGATCAAAAGGAGCCCGATTGGTTTCAGCTAATGCCGAAGCAAAAAACATTAAAGCAGCTGGAAATAAGGGTATTATGTACCAAATTTCGGCTTGAGCTAAAACAATCTGAGTGATATTAAGAGAACCTGCACATAATATCACTGATATTAGAATGAGCCCTATACACACTTCATAACTAATCATTTGAGCTGCTGCTCTGATGGCTCCTAAAAATGCATATTTAGAATTACTTCCCCACCCAGACATTAAAATAGCATACACCCCTATAGAACTGATAGCAAAGATATATAAGATACCAACATTAATATCAGCTAGTACAATACCGGGGCTAAAAGGAATAGCCCCCCAAGCTAAAAAAGCTAAAGTAAGCGATAGAATAGGGGCTACAATATAAACCGACAAATTAGCATGATTGGGAATAGCCATCTCTTTAGTAAATAATTTTAATCCGTCAGCTAAAGGCTGTAATAGTCCATAAACACCAACTACATTAGGTCCTTTTCGTGCTTGCATATACCCTAATACCTTTCTTTCTGCTAAAGTTAAATAAGCTATAGCCACTAATAGAGGTATTATTATTGCAAGCGTTTTAAAGATAATTGAAATAATAGTACTCATCATCCTAGTTACGGAGGGCGGCCAAGTACGTATTGAACGCGCATAACTTGGCCCAAGAACAAGTTCCCTTACCCTTACTATGTTACGACTTACCCATTCTCGAAAAGGAGGGATAACCCCGCTACGGGGCGTCTCGTATCCTTAACTTGAAGGGGACGACGGGCGATTTGTGCTAACACCGGGTTAGAATTCACCGGAACGCTCTACTTCCCGATTACTATCAAATCCTACTTAAGATTCCCGTTTCAGAAAATCTCCGCCTCCTAATTTACTGTGTATATTGTATAGGAGAATGTAGCGCATAATATCCCTTTCCATAAAGACCATGACACCTGACTTAATCCATAATAGGGTTAAGGATAACATTTATTGTTATCCTGACGACGGCCATGCAATGCCTGAGCGACTACTACCTACAAAAGGTAGCCCGCTTTCAAGGAAAGGTAAGGTGACACGCGGATCATCGTATTAAATTACACGCTCCTCTGATTCAAACAGTGAACAGCCAAGCCTTTTGAGTTTCAATCTTGCGATCATAGTATTCAGGCATACAATAAGGTTATTTGCTAATAAAGCTATTGTATAAGTTTAAGGCGAGGACTACCAGGGTATCTAATCCTGTTTGCTATCCAAGCTTTCGTATTTCATGAAGATATACCATGAACGAAGTAAGGAGTCTTCACCTTCGGACTTCCACTCTTGCTTCAAACATTTTACCGCTACCAAGAGGTTTGCCTTACTTTATTCTCATGCTTCACTACATACTTTAACGCCTAATGCGAAATAAAAACTGGGCCTCTAAGTTTAACCGCGTCTGCTGGCACTTAGTTAGACAGACCTCAGTGTGAAACCCTGTGTCAAGCGTTTACCCATTGCACAAGATTCTCTACTGCTGCCAAAATGTCTTCCCCTTGTTTCAGTGAAAGTGTGGCTATACTACGCATCTTCGACCAGGTGGGCCACTATCCCACCTATTCTAATACGTCAACCGAGATAATCTCCGTTTTATCCTCACCAGTAGGGCCCTATACAGGGCCTTGCATGTATTAGAAGAACACATTGCCTTATAGACTCCCCAAGGTCAAAGGAGTAGTGTGGAAATAATATTTAAATCATCCCCATGACTCAATTTACGCTGATAAACAAACGGTAATTCATTATAAGTATGAAAAGCAGGCGGAGAAGATAAAGACCATTCTAACGAGCCACGCGAAGTTGACCAACCCTTAAATGGTCTTTCGGCTGCTAGTGCCTCATAAGTTAAGTATACGAACCATATAATTCCTACTAGAGCTATTACAGCTCCGCAAGAACTAACTAAGTTCCAATCTTGGTAAGCATCGGGGAAATCCGAGTATCTTCGAGGTAATCCAGCTAAACCCAAGAAATGTTGGGGGAAGAAAGTTAAATTAACTCCGATAAACATAATCCAGAAATGGATCTTACCGTATAACTCATTATAACTATAACCTGTAATTTTACCAAACCAATAGTAATATCCCCCAAATATAGCAAATATAGCCCCCATAGATAACACATAATGGAAGTGAGCTACTACATAATAAGTATCGTGTAATGCTATATCTAATGAACTATTAGCTAATATGACTCCAGTTAAACCACCCAAGGTAAATAGGAACACAAACCCAATAGCCCACAACATAGGTGTCTCAAGCCGTAGGCTTCCTCCATATATAGTAGCTAACCAACTAAATATCTTAATACCAGTAGGAACAGCAATAATCATAGTGGCAGCAGTAAAGTAGGCACGGGTGTCGACATCCATACCAACGGTGAACATATGGTGGGCCCAAACAATAAATCCTAATACTGCAATAGAAATCATAGCATAAACCATACCTAAATAACCAAAAATATGTTGTTTAGCAGAAAATGTGGGTATAATTTGAGACACCATACCAAATCCCGGTAGAATTAATATATAGACTTCAGGATGCCCAAAAAACCAAAATAAGTGCTGGAATAAAATAGGATCTCCTCCTCCCGCAGGGTCAAAGAATGTTGTATTAAAATTTCTATCTGTCAACAACATTGTAATTGCACCAGCTAATACTGGTAAAGATAATAATAACAATATTGTAGTAATTAATATAGACCATACAAATAGAGGTAATCTATGCATACTCATACCAGGAACCCTCATGTTAATTATAGTAGTTATAAAGTTAATAGAACTTAAAATGGAAGATATACCAGCTAGATGTAAACTAAATATAGCCATATCCACTGCTCCCCCTGAATGGGCTTGAATGCTTGCTAGTGGGGGATAAATGGTCCAGCCTGTACCTGCCCCTTGTTCCACAAACATAGAACCAGCCAATAGTATTAGAGAAGGTGGTAATAACCAGAAACTGATATTGTTTAATCTAGGAAAGGCCATATCGGGCGCACCAATCATAATTGGCACAAACCAATTTCCGAATCCCCCAATCATTACTGGCATTACCAGGAAGAAAATCATTAATAAAGCATGTGCTGTTACAATCACATTATATAGATGATCATCTCCTAACATACTACCTGGAGCTGACAGTTCTAGCCGTATTAACATACTTGAAGCTGTACCCGCCATCCCAGAAAAAGCACCAAATAGTAAATATAAAGTACCTATATCCTTATGATTAGTAGAAAATAGCCAACGTGTAAGATATTTGTTCAT